CTTAACTACATATTACATATGCATTTGATCATATATGTATTATCATTATGTCTTACAATAAAGAAAGAAGGAGGATTTTCAATGCGAGATCTAAAAACATATCTCTCTGTGGCGCCGGTACTAAGTGCTCTATGGTTCGGGTCTTTAGCAGGTTTATTGATAGAGATCAATCGTCTATTCCCGGATGCGTTAACGTTCCCCTTTTTTTCATTCTAGTTATTGACGTGAGAAGGATTGAAGAAGATTAGAGATACAATCAAATATCTGTGACCAATTACCTCCCCGTTTTCGAATTCGAATAAGGGAAGAACGAAGAAAAGTGGATTCAATCTCAACGAAACTCTCGGGTTCGGGCTCGAATTAAATTCATAATATAGTGAGAACAAAACCGGAAATGTAGGTCTAGGACAACAGTATCATACAAGATACTTAACTAAAATACTGTATTGTAATTAGAAATCGTTGTATTACTTATTAGTTTATTTACTATTCTATTATATTAGCAACGAAATCCTTCAGAATTGGATTGGGTTTCGAGTTTGCTACTTCTATTTTTTTTCCTTCTTCTTTGCTTCGGATCGAAAAAATAGAAGAATTGAGTGAATCAAAAACCAAAGGAGGTTCATGGCCAAGAGTAAAGATGTCCGAGTAACGGTTATTTTGGAATGTACCAGTTGTGCCCGAAACGTTATTAATAAAGAATCAACGGGTATTTCCAGATATATTACTCAAAAGAATCGACATAATACGCCCAGTCGATTGGAATTGAAAAAATTCTGCCCCTCTTGTTACAAGCATACGATTCATGGGGAGATAAAGAAATAGGTCGCGCCGAGCGTCCGTGTGTCACCCTTCCAAGGAGCAAGAAAAATAACCTATATTCTATATAGAATATATTTAAATATAAACAAACTATGGATAAACTCAAACGACCTCTTCTTAAATCTAAACGGCCTTTTCATAGGCGTTTGCCCCCGAGCCAATCGGGGGATCGAATTGATTATAGAAACCTGAGTTTAATTAGTCGATTTATTAGTGAACACGGAAAAATATTAAATGAATAGATTGACCCTGAAATAATAACGATTAATTACTATTGCTATAAAACAAGCTCGTATTTTATCTTCGTTACCTTTTCTTAATAATGAGAAACGATTTGAAAAACCGAGTCGACCACTAGAACTGCTGGTTTTAGAACCAAAAAGAGTTTGAGAACCAGAAATAAATAGGCTTAGCTTACTCTTCGACGGAATCAAAATTCTAAATTCCAATCCGAACTCAAACGCGGATTGATGCTTTGTTCAAAAAATCCCGGAATCCAGATTTGGTTGTCGTACCGTAAGAAAAAAAAGAATCGGGGAAGAAAAAGTAATCTTTTTTTATGGAACGTGTTTCCTTATTTTGACGACTTTATCATATTATTCTATTTTTTCATACTAATTACTTCCCGGAGTTCATTCTCCGGGGAACTCCGTTTAAATTATTTCGGTGGATTCTTTACAATCCTTTTCTTTTATGTTATGATCTCATTGGAAATCATATAAAGACAATTCTTATTTAAGATAGCTATTTGTGCAAGTATTTTACGATTAAGAAGCAATTGGCTTTTGTACAGATTATGTATTAATCCACTATAACTATAGGATACCTTATTATCACGAATTGCTGCATTTATCCGAGTGATCCACAAACGACGAAAATCTCTTTTTTGTCTATCTCTATCCCGATGAGCCGAAGCCAAAGCTCGTATTTTCTGTTGAGTAATAGTTCGAGTAAGTCTTGAATGAGCTCCCCGAAAGCTTGATGCAAATAAGCGCATTTTTGTTCTACGTCTCCGAGCTATATATCCTCGTTTAATTCTGGTCATTGAATAAATGAAACTTTGATGAATAACTAATTGATTTCCTTTCTTTCAGCTATTCTTTTCCCCTTTCCCGGTCTATTAATAACAAAACGTGTTCTTCCGATGTATAAAATGAAAATTCGAATGGCTTTTGCTACTATAACCTTCCCGACCACAATTTTTCTTTTTCTAGGCATTTTACCTCGAAATAAGTTTGATACTGATACTAGGTATCAAAAAAAACCATAGTAATTAAAGTAGTAAATAGAAATGGATAAAAAAATGGTGGTTCCATCGTTTCTATGGTTACTTCTTAAACGGTAAGGCCCTCTCTATACACCGGAGCTCCTTCCTTAATTTAATCAATCTTATTTGGTAACTTGTACAGTTCACATCCCTTGGCTCTACCTATGAATTTCCAATAATAGGTCTTTCACAACGAGATCTATCTATATAGTAACGGTATTTAATTCTGAAGATTAGCTGGGTAGCTGACCCTGTTAGTCCGTTCTTGCAAGAGTAGGAACGCTTCTGCTTTTAAAATAGGATTTCCCCCGCTTAATGGATAGCTATTTGCTACCAATGGGGAATTGCTTTTCATCTTAAATTGAGGTGATTGGATTTGCACCAATGGAAACCATAAATTTCATACACAATAGAAGGATAATAGATCTTTTTTCTTTTTAGCTAGTGAATCGAGTTATTCCATTCTATCCTATTCACCGGTACCGATCATTGATACTGAAAAAAAAAATGCTTTCCTTTGCCCATGATCTGAACGAGTCACACATACACCCTAATACACGTCCCTCGGCGCTGAGGACATCCCCGAAGAGCTGGGGATTTTGTGACATTTCTGATTGGCTGTCGTGTGTTTCTAATAAGTTGTTTAATAGTTGGCATGCGGAATCATATACATAATGAGTTGGTTTAGATCAATCTTAACCGGATGATTATGAATTATTTCTATTTAATAGAATATTCTATTATCTATTAAACCTGGTAAGAGTAAGAAAGAATATAAATAAAATCTCGATAAAATCGCGGATTTGTGAGAAATCCCCGCGATTTTCATTCAGCTGCTACAAGATCAATAATTCCATGAGCTTGGGCTTCTGTTGCTGACATAAAAACATCCCGTTCCATATCTTCGGATACAACCCATAAGGGTTTGCCTGTTCTTTGTACATAAACCCTTGTGAGGGTTTCACGCAGTTTCAGCAGTTCCTCCGCTTCCAAGATAAATTCTCCCGTTTGTGCCTCATAAAAAGAACTGGCGGGTTGATGGATCATTACCCTGGTAATATAACATAAAAAAGGTTCCTATACCCCGCCCGCATCGCGCAATAAGGTGAAGAGAGGGGATAGAGAATAACAAGAAAAAGATAGAATTGAACAACCGTACAGGCATTTTTGCGCATTGCATACGGCTCTACAATGGAATTTACTAATTTATTCTTCCATCGAAGAAAGATAAAATTAAAATATAGGATCTATATCTATCCAGACCCGAATCGGCAAATGCTCCAATTACCACCCTTTCTTTCGGCGGAGTTTAAAAATACTATGATGGTTCCGTTGCTTTACATATTTATTCGTCCGTGATTCAGCAATCCCAAAGTTTCTTTTTTTGATCCGATCAAATAAAACGAGGAAAAAAATATTATTTTTTTGTACCCTTTACATAACATAAATAGTGTTAAGAGCTTTCCGGCATGACAAAAAAAAGTTTGTGACGCTGAAATGGACTCCCGATAGATAAGATTAAGATCGGGAATACCTTTATATTTCATACTACTCTTTCGATATATAATCAAATGAAAAATGAAAATGGAATTTAACTTTCTCATATCGAATTCGAAATGCCATGCTATTATTACTTAAAATTCTTATTTCATATGGCGAAGGCATAGTCTTCTTATTTTTTCTCTCAAATAAAAAACTCATTGGCGCCAAGCGTGAGGGAATGCTAAACGTTTGGTAATTTCTCCTCCGACCAGGATAAAGGATCCCATTGAAGCAGCTAACCCCATGCATATTGTATGTAAATCCGGTCTCACAAATTGCATGGTATCATAAATAGCTACTCCGGGTATTACCCATCCGCCAGGAGAGTTTATAAACAAATACAGATCTTTGGTATCATCCTCTATACTGAGATATACCATAAGACCAATAAGTTGATTCGAGATCTCGCTATCAACTTCTTGGCCTAAAAAAAGTAATCTTTCTCGATAAAGTCGGTTGATTAGGATAAAATTTGTATCCCGTAGAAACCGTACATGCACCTTTTGATACATACGGCTCAAAAAATGGCAAAAAAAGAATCAATGTATAGATTCTGATCCCCTTCTTTTTTTCATAGCGGACTCTTTATAATATACAAATACTAAACTTATCGAACTAACTTCTCATTGATGTATTATTTCATCGAGATAAAATTACAATCGCGATTTAATTTTCTTGTTTCTGAATGGGCCTCTTCAATTCTTTTAGGTTTATGCTCTACTCCGGGTAAAAGTATGCCCAATTTCAATTTGTGCATATAGGACAACTGAACACAATACCACTTCTTTTTTTTATTATTTCACTAGTAACGTATTCATCATGTTACTCAATTGATTAACACTTTGTTTTTGTTTGAGATCACTCCTATTTAAAAATAAGTTTATAGAAATCTTGGGTTTTTCTAAACGGAGCCTGGATACTTCATTTTATTGGTCCAGCCAAGCCAACCATAAATTTTTCTAATTGATAATATTAATCCAGATCCTCCCCAAAATGGATCTAATTGTATTTCGCGCTCCAAATTTTGGATAATTCAATCCACTTTTCTTGGGCGAAACAGAGGATATCTCGGTCGGGGGAGAGAACGGGGAACTACCGTATGACCCAATATATCTGACAAGTCGCACTATACGTCAACCCAAGATGCATCTTCCTCTCCGGGACTTCGAAAAGGTACTTTTGGAACACCAATAGGCATTGATTAAATAAAAGAAATAAGTACTATATTTTACTTTAATGTGGAAACGTAACAACGGGTTTATTGTCGTCGTCTTCATAATATTAATATTGTATTGGCCTTTATCAAATTTTAATTTTATCCATAAATTGGCTAAGTGAAGATAGGATAAATAAAGTAAAATGATTACGAATAGGTCCTTCGAATGATGAACAAGTATGGATGCATTCACCCATAAAAAATGGAGTGAACCCTCCATTGCGTATTGATACTTATCGGGTATAGAATAGATCTGCTTCTCTTTGTTCCTACGAACAGAATTGTTCCATTATTACTAATAGAATAGAACAAATATTAACCCTTGCTTTGAGACAATCCACCGAAAGGGGAGGTCCCTAGTTTTTTCCAATGCAATAAAGTTACATAGTGTCTATTTTTCTTTGATTAAAGGGGTATTTCCATGGGTTTGCCTTGGTATCGTGTTCATACTGTCGTATTGAATGATCCCGGTCGGTTGCTCGCGGTCCATATAATGCATACAGCTCTGGTTGCTGGTTGGGCCGGTTCTATGGCTCTATATGAATTAGCAGTTTTTGATCCCTCCGACCCTGTTCTTGATCCAATGTGGAGACAGGGTATGTTCGTTATACCTTTTATGACTCGTTTAGGAATAACCAATTCGTGGGGTGGTTGGAATATAACAGGAGGGACTATAACGAATCCGGGTATTTGGACTTACGAAGGGGTGGCTGGGGCACATATTTTGTTTTCTGGCTTGTGCTTTTTGGCAGCTATTTGGCATTGGGTGTATTGGGATCTAGAAATTTTTTCTGATCCACGTACAGGAAAACCCTCTTTGGATTTGCCCAAGATCTTCGGAATTCATTTATTTCTTTCTGGGGTGGCTTGCTTTGGTTTTGGTGCATTTCATGTAACAGGCTTGTACGGTCCTGGAATATGGGTGTCCGATCCTTATGGATTAACTGGAAAAGTACAATCGGTAAATCCAGCGTGGGGCGTGGAAGGTTTTGATCCTTTTGTTCCGGGAGGAATAGCCTCCCATCATATTGCAGCAGGGACGTTGGGTATATTGGCGGGCCTATTCCATCTTAGCGTCCGTCCGCCTCAACGTCTATACAAAGGATTGCGTATGGGAAATATTGAAACCGTCCTTTCCAGTAGCATCGCCGCTGTCTTTTTTGCTGCTTTTGTTGTTGCTGGAACTATGTGGTATGGTTCAGCAACAACCCCGATCGAATTATTCGGCCCCACTCGTTATCAATGGGATCAGGGATACTTCCAGCAAGAAATATATCGAAGAGTTGGTGCTGGGCTAGCCGAAAATCAAAGTTTATCCGAAATTTGGTCTAAAATTCCTGAAAAATTAGCTTTTTATGATTACATCGGCAATAATCCGGCAAAAGGGGGGTTATTCAGAGCGGGTTCGATGGACAACGGGGATGGAATAGCTGTTGGATGGTTGGGACATCCTATCTTTCGAGATAAAGAGGGGCATGAACTTTTTGTACGTCGTATGCCTACTTTTTTTGAAACATTTCCGGTCGTTTTGGTAGATGGAGATGGAATTGTTAGGGCGGATGTTCCTTTTAGAAGGGCAGAATCTAAATATAGTGTCGAACAAGTAGGCGTAACTGTGGAGTTCTATGGCGGCGAACTAAATGGAGTTAGTTATAGCGATCCGGCTACCGTGAAAAAATATGCTAGACGCGCTCAATTGGGTGAAATTTTTGAATTAGATCGTGCTACTTTGAAATCGGATGGTGTTTTTCGTAGCAGTCCAAGAGGTTGGTTCACTTTCGGGCACGCTTCATTTGCTCTGCTCTTTTTCTTTGGACACATTTGGCATGGTGCTAGAACCCTGTTCAGAGATGTTTTTGCTGGCATTGACCCAGATTTGGATTCTCAAGTGGAATTTGGGGCATTCCAAAAACTTGGAGATCCAACTACAAGAAGACAAACAGTCTGATACAACATCGCTTTGGTATTTTTTGCTTCTTTTTTAGTTTTTTGATTTGACGGGGAAGTACTCGAGATATTTGACTCGCCACATTTTCTTTGACTTTTTCTTTCTCTGGGAGATGTTCCAAAATAAACAGAACAGGTATGGAAGCTATAATTGTAAACCACAATCGAATCTATGGAAGCATTGGTTTATACATTTCTCTTAGTCTCAACTCTAGGGATAATATTTTTCGCTATCTTTTTTCGAGAACCGCCTAAAGTTCCAACTAAAAAGGTGAAATGATTTTTAATTATCTCAATTGAAGTAATGAGCCCCCCAATATTGGGAGGTTCATTACTTCAATTAGTCCCCGTGTTCCTCGAATGGATCTCTTAATTGTTGAGAGGGTTGCCCAAAAGCGGTATATAGGGCATACCCAGTAAAACTTACAAGTAACCCAGATATAGAGATGGCGACTAGAGTTGCTGTTTCCATTATTATATAATTTCAAGACCACAACAGATCTATGATAAGATCGTTTATTTACAACGGAATAGTATACAAAGTCAACAGATCTCAATTAATACAATAGGATTTATGGTTACACAAACCGTTGAGAGTAGTTCCAGAGCTCGTCCAAAACGAACTGGTATAGGAAGTTTATTGAAACCATTGAATTCGGAATATGGTAAAGTAGCTCCCGGATGGGGGACTACTCCTTTGATGGGT